ATTCGATTAAATCTAATGTACGTATTCAATCAAATAAGTACATTTTGTCAGAATTTCTAAATTCAATGTTTAAAATCTTTATTGTTTTCTTATATGTTACCTGTTTATATTATTTAGGACGAATACCCCCTCCCCTTTTTAGTAAGAAACTGTCAAAAATTCAAGAAATCAATGAAATTTCTAAAAAAGGAAAAAAAATCGACGGCTATGTTGAAAGAAATTTCCAAAGAGTACGAACTAAACAAAAACAAAAAAGATCCAACAACAAAGATCTTTTTCCTTATATTTTTTCGAAAAAAGAGAAGAATTTATACAAAATCGACGAGGATAAATATAAATTAGGGTTTGTTCAAAAACCTCTCGTAAACATTCTTTTCAATTATAAACGATGGAATCGTCCATTTCGCTATATAAAAAATAATCGATTTGAAAATATCATAAAAAATGAAATTTCAGAATTTTTTTTTCATACATGTCAAAGTGATGGAAGAGAAAGAATATCTTTTACGTATCCACCAAATTTATCAACTTTTCATAAAATGATGGAAACCAAAATTTATCTCTTCACAAGAAATAAAATTTCCTATGATGAATTGTCTAATTATTGGAACTATAGTATTGAAGAAAAAAGAAACAAATGGAGCAATGAATTTATAAATAGGACAAAAGTTCTGGATAAGGAATTAATTTCTCTGGATATATTCGAAAACCGAATTCGATTGTGTAATGATGAAACTAAAACAAAATATTTAACTAAAATATATGATCCTTTCTTGAACGGACCCTTTCGTGGACGAATCCAAAATGGTTTTTTAACCTCAACCCAACATGAAAAAACTTACAAAAAAAATAACATTTTGATAAATAAAATTCATGGTATCCTTATTTATAATAATATTTATAAAAATAATAATACTAATAATAATTATCCAGAATTAGAGGAAAAAAGAAATCTATTTGATAGAAAATCCTTAGTAACTACATTTTTTTTTTTTAATCTAATCAGTAAATTTTCAAAAAAATTAGTATCAAGCTGGAGTTTTGAGGGATTCTATTTATTTCCAGAACATGAACAAGTCAAAATAAATTATGAAGAAGAAAAAAAACAAATAATAAAAATATTATTTGATGCAATTAGAACTGATTTGAACGAAAAAACAATAGTAAATAAAAATAGAACTAAGTGTATTAGAATAAACGAAATTAGTAAAAAAGTTCCTGGATGGTCATACAAATTTATTGACGAATTGGAACAACTGGAGGGAAAAAATGAAGCAGAGAATTATCAAATTCGTTCTAGAAAAGGCAAACGTGTAGTCATTTTGACTAATAAATCTAAATTTTTTAAGAAGTACGATAGTTATAATGATACTGGAAATACGGATAATACCGAAAAAAAAAAAAACGAATTGGCTTTAATACGTTATTCCCAACAATCGGATTTTCGGCGAGACATCGTCAAAGGATCTATACGTGCTCAAAGGCGGAAAACAGTTACTTGGAAATTTTTTCAAAAAAGGGTACATTCCCCTCTTTTTTTGGATAAAATTGAAAAACCTTTATTCTTTTCTTTTGATAGTTTCAAATCAATGAAAATCTTTATTTTGTTAAAAAATTGGATGCGAAAAAAGACAGATTTTGAAATTTCAAGTTATACAGAGGAAAGAGCAAAAGAAAGTTCAAAAAAAGAGGAGGAAAAAAAAAAGGAAAATGAGGAAAGAAAACGTATAGAAATAGCAGAAGCCTGGGATAGCATTATATTTGCTCAAGTAATAAGAGGTGTTTTATTAATAACCCAATCCATTCTTAGAAAATATATTCTATTACCTTCATTTATAATAATTAAAAATATAGTTCGTATACTATTTTTTCAATTTCCCGAATGGTCAGAAGATTTTAGGGATTGGAAGAGAGAAATGTATATTAAATGCACGTATAATGGCGTTCAATTATCCGAAAGAGAATTTCCCAAAAAATGGCTAACAGATGGTATTCAGATAAAGATATTATTTCCTTTTCGTCTAAAACCTTGGCACAAATCTAAGCTACGATCCAATGAAAGGAAAAAAGATCCAATGAAAAAAAAGAACTTTTGTTTTCTAACAGTTTGGGGGATGGAAGTAGATTTGCCCTTTTCTAGTTCTCCCAAAAATAGATTTTCATTTTTCGACCCCATTTTTAAAGAACTCAAAAAAAAAACGAAACAATTTAAAATTTTCACTTTTCTAGTTCTAAAAGTTTTAAGTGAAAAATTGAAATTATTTCTAAATATCTTAATAGAAAAAGCAAAACGGATCATCAAAAGTATTATCGACAGTATTCTAAAAAGTATTCTTAAAAGTCTTCTATTCCTAACGAAAATCAAACAATTTTTCAAATTTCTATTTATTAAATTCAAATTTAAAAAGATAGATGAATTGAGTGAAAGCAAAAAAGATTCAACAATTTGTAAGAATAATCCAATGATTTCTGAAACAATCAGTTCAATTCAATCGATAAATTCGGGAAATTTTTCATTGAAAAAAAATAAAATAAAGGATCTTAATGCTAAAAGAAAAGCAGTTATAAAAAAAATTGAAAAAATGAAAAAAGGACTTGTAATTTCAGAGACAAATATTCATTCGAACAAAACAACTTATGATAGTAAAAGAATAGAATTAGGAAAAAAATTTTTGCAGATATTACAAAGAAGAAGAAATGTTCGATTAACTCGTAAATCACATTCTTTTTTTAAATTTTTCATGAAAAAGATATACATAGATATATTTCTCTATATCATTTGTATTCCGAAAATCAATATACAACTTTTTCTTGAATTAACAAAAAAAATTTTAAATAAATCCATTTACGATAATGAAGCAAATGCAGAAAGAACTTATAAAACAAATCAAAGTATAATTCGCTTTATTTCAATTTTACACAAATATTTTAATACTAGAAATACGAATTCACATAATTCTTGTGACATCTCCTTTTTGTCACAAGCATATGTATTTTTTAAATTATTACAAACCCGAATTATTAACATAAACATATATAAGTTAAGATCTGTTTTTCAATATTATGGAAGTTTTTTTTTTATTAAAAATGAAATAAAGGATTCTTTTTTTGGAGTACAGGGAATATTTCATTCTAAATTAAAACATAAGAACCTTCTCAATTCTGTAATAAATGAATGGACAAATTGGTTAAAGGATCATTATTATCAAAATGACTTATCTAAAAGTAGATGGTCTAAATTAGTACCACAAAAATGGAGAAATAGAATCACTGACTGTCGTATAGCTCCAAATAAAGATTTAACCAAATGGGATTCATATGGAAAAAGCCAATTAATTCTTTACAAAGAACAACAAGTAGACACATTAAAAAAAAAAATTAGAAAACAATATAGATACGATCTTTTATCCTATAATTTTATAAATTCTGCAGATAAGAAAGACTCATATATTTATGGATATAAATCCCTATTTCAAGCAAATACAAACCAAGTGATTTCTTCTAATTACAACACGTATAAAAAAGAATTATTTGATCTCATAGGGAATATCTTTATCAAGAATTATATATCGGAAGATGCTATTATAGATATGGAAAAAAATTTGGATAGAAAGTATTTTGATTGGATGGGCATCAATAGAGACATACTAGATCGTTCCATATCGAATCCAGAATTTTGGTTCTTTTCAAAATTTGTGATATTTTATAATGCATATAGGGGTGACTCGCAGGTTATACCAATCAAATTCCTTTTTTTAGAGTCTAATGTAAATCAAAAAGTTAGTGAAAATAAAAAGAACATTACTAGAAAGAAAAAAATAATAGATATTTTTAGACCATCGAAAAAAAATGAATCTCTTGAATTGCAGTTAGAGACTCGAAATCGGGCAAAAGCAGAATACCCCGATCGAATAAATCTTGAATTATCAAACCAAGAAAAAGATATTGAAAACGATTATGTAGGATCAAGCAGTGAAAAGAATAGTAAGGGTATAAAGAAAAAGAAAGACAAGAACAAGATGCAGGCAGAATTGAATTTCTTACTACGAAATTTTTTGATTTTACATTTAAACTGGAATAATTTCTTAGGTCAAAGAGTATTTAACAATGTCAAAGTATATTGTCTCCTGATTAGATTGAAAAATTTAAAAGAAATTACTATAGCCTCTATTCAAAGAGGAGAACTAGGTCTAGATATTATGATGATTCAAAAGCAGAAGAATTTAACTCTTCCGGGCTTAAGGAAAAAGAAAAATAACAAATTTAAGAAAAAAGAAATATTTGTTATCGAACCAGTTCGCCTGTCTAGAAAAAACAATAAACAATTTTTTATGTATCAAACCCTAGGTCTTTCATTAATTCATAAGAATAAACGCAAAATTTATCACAAATACCCAGAAAAAATTCATGTTAATAAGAAAAATTTTGATAAATACATTACAAGAACAAGAGATCAAAAGATAACCGAAAAAAAAGAAAAAGATAATTATGATTTACTTGTTCCTGAAAACATTTTATCCGCTAGACGTCGTAGAGAATTGAGAATTCTAATTTGTTTAAATCCAAATAATATAAAAAGTATGCATAGAAACACAATATTTTCTAATGAAAATAAAGTCCAAAATTGTTTTAAACTTTTGACTCAAAAAAGAAAATATTTTGATTTTGATAAAGAGAAAAAAAAACTAATGAATTTTAAAATTTTTCTTTGGCCAAAATATCGATTAGAAGATTTAGCTTGTATAAATCGCTATTGGTTTAATACTCATAATGGAAGCCGTTTCAGTATAGTAAGGATACATATGTATCCGCGAGTGAAAATTCCTTAATCGAAATTTGTCTTCTATTTACCATATTTATATGGTAAATAGAAGACAAATGAATATATCTATATATTTTTATATATAGATACATAACATAAATAAAGACACACATTATGGTATGGCATTGATACTAATTCAATTATGTATACGTTAGATAAAAAAAGAATCAATAAAATTCTCTTTTTTTTAAGTATACAACTTTTTATGGTGAATCTATAAAAATAGTCTCCTTTATATCTATTTAAATTTTAAATTGGATTGAGTAAATTTATAAGAATTAATTCAATTGTAAAAAAATCAAGAATTCTTAAGTAAATTCATATTTATATAAAAAATTAAAAATTAGTGTCATTACTATTACTGATCAAAAAAAATATCTATAAAAAACGAGGAGAAGAGAAAAACTTTCATTTTTTTATGGTAAAAAATTCATTTATACCTGTTATTTCACAAGAAAAAAAAGAAAAAAACCCGGGATCTGTTGAATTTCAAATATTCAAATTTACCAATAGAATACGAAGACTTACTTCACATTTTGAATTGCACCGAAAAGACTATTTATCTCAAAGAGGTTTACGTAAAATTTTGGGAAAACGGCAAAGATTACTGTCTTATTTGTCAAAGAAAGATAGAATACGGTATAAAAAATTAATAAATCGATTTGATATTCGGGAGTCACAAATTCGTTAAATTGAAGAGTAATTCTCAATTATTCGATTTATTAGATCTTGAATTTTGATGAACTTTTTTTTTAAGCGATTCATAAAAGAATAAATCGAGGAAAAGCTTATGAATATCTCAACTACAAGAAAGGACTTCATGATAGTCAATATGGGGCCTCACCACCCATCAATGCATGGTGTTCTTAGACTTATTGTTACTCTAGATGGTGAGGATGTTATTGATTGTGAACCAATATTGGGTTATTTACACAGAGGAATGGAAAAAATAGCGGAAAACCGAACAATTATACAATATCTGCCTTATGTAACACGTTGGGACTATTTAGCTACTATGTTTACAGAAGCAATAACTGTAAATGGACCAGAACAGTTGGGAAATATTCAAGTACCTAAAAGAGCCAGTTATATCCGAGTAATAATGTTGGAGTTAAGTCGTATAGCTTCTCATCTACTATGGCTAGGACCTTTTATGGCAGATATTGGTGCACAAACCCCCTTCTTCTATATTTTCAGAGAAAGAGAATTAATATATGATCTTTTTGAAGCTGCGACGGGTATGAGAATGATGCATAATTTTTTTCGTATTGGAGGGGTAGCGACCGATCTACCTTATGGTTGGGTAGATAAATGTTATGATTTCTGCGATTATTTTTTAACAAGAATTGTTGAATATCAAAAACTTATAACGCGAAATCCTATTTTTTTACAACGGGTTGAGGGGGTAGGTGTAGTTGATATAAAGGAAGTAATAAATTGGGGTTTATCGGGACCGATGCTTCGGGCTTCCGGAATACAATGGGATCTCCGTAAAGTGGATAATTATGAATGTTACGAAGAATTTGATTGGGAAGTTCAATGGCAAAAAGAAGGAGATTCATTAGCTCGTTATTTAGTTCGAATTGGTGAAATGATGGAATCCATAAAAATTATTCAACAAGCTTTGGAAGGAATTCCCGGCGGACCATATGAAAATTTAGAAATCCGCTGCTTTGATAGAGAAAAAGAGCCAGAATGGAATGAGTTTGAGTATCGATTTATTAGTAAAAAACCGTCTCCGACTTTTGAATTACCAAAACAAGAACTTTATGTAAGAATTGAAGCCCCCAAGGGGGAATTGGGAATTTTTCTAATAGGGGATCAAAATGGTTTTCCTTGGAGATGGAAAATTCGTCCGCCAGGTTTTATCAATTTGCAAATTCTTCCTCAATTAGTTAAAAGAATGAAATTGGCCGATATTATGACAATACTAGGTAGCATAGATATTATTATGGGAGAAGTTGATCGTTGAAATGATAATTGATTTAACAGAAATACAAGATATCCATTTTTTTTTCAGATTGGAATCTTTTAAAGAGATATATGGAATTGTATGGGTATTTGCCCCTATTTTTATTCTTATATTGGGAATTACAATAAGTGTACTAGCAATTGTATGGTTAGAAAGAGAAATATCCGCAGGGATACAACAACGTATTGGACCTGAATACACCGGTCCTTTTGGAGTTCTTCAAGCTTTAGCAGACGGAACAAAATTACTTTTCAAAGAGAATCTTATTCCATCTAGAGGAGATATTCGTTTATTCAGTATAGGACCATCTATATCAGTCATATCCATTATAATAAGCTATTCAGTGATTCCTTTTGGCTATAACTTTGTTTTATCTGATCTGAATATTGGTGTTTTTTTATGGATTGCTATTTCGAGTATTGCTCCCATTGGACTTCTTATGTCCGGATATGGGTCAAATAATAAATATTCCTTTTTGGGTGGTCTACGAGCGGCTGCTCAATCGATTAGTTATGAAATACCATTAACTCTATGTGTGTTATCGATATCTCTACGTGCGATTCGTTGAGACAGAAATTTTTTGATACTATTTGCTATATCCCTCTCTTTATAGTACTTTGTAGTAAAGTCGGAAAATAAATTGAATATATATATATATATATCTATATCAATTTTTTTTTGATTTTTCGCATTCGGATTGAAGAATTTAATCAGATAGTTATATGAGTGCAATAAAACAGCTTCTTTTGAATAGAATTCATAGAATACTATATTACTTATAGTTAATAGAAAGTATGATGATTTTAAATTGCAGTAAAAATATTGAGTCTCATTTTCTATGTATAAGAATTAAGTGAAAAATTGAATTAAATTATAGGTAGGCGTGGTTGTTTCTCCCAAGGTAGGTTGATTAGTCATCCTGTCTTGAAGCGGGCGTAAAAGACCAATCTTTTTTAAATTTTCAAAATCATTTGTATGAATTAGCATACATATATTAACATAAATAAAAAAGAAGGGATTAATAAAAAATGAATGGATGGTTAGAAACACCAAAATACACAAAGGATTAGTAACGTATATTTTTAAAAATATCCAAAAAGAACATTTATGTATAATAGAAAAAGAATACTAATTGGGGCTTTCAGTTGGTAGAAAAAATAAGGCAGTACTCCCCACAATTCCGATCCAGAGTATACTTCCATCCACTGATTAAAGAAATAACTATCAGGAACGAAATAATCTTTTAATTTTTTGAAGTCCCCTTTTATTTTACTTGCACAAAAAAGACTAGGATAAGAACGAAAAAAAAAGTGACCCCCCTTTTCTTTTTTGTCTTATATCCATATTTATGGAGATAGAATTCATGTCATAATTTAGAAAATGAACATGTAATTATTTTTCGTAATCGAAAATGATGAGGGAGTTATTGATAATTTTTAAAGAGTATTTTATGGAAGAATTAAGTTATTACTCAACAAATTGAAATTTTCATTTTTTAAAGGATGAGATCAATTCAGAAGTACCTTTTGTATTTTTTATTTATTTAAATAAATGTTAAAATGTATTTTTTCTTTATTAAATGTATTTATTTAAAAATTTTTTTATTAGAACAGACAGAATTCAATGGGTCTAATTCAGAACCGTCCGATAAAATCGAATATTATCTATCTTAGAGATATATCAAGGGATAAATAATCGGCCCGGTCCTTAGATTTGTTTAAGGCTTTAAAGGAGCCGTATGAGGTGAAAATCTCATGTACGGTTCTGTAATAGAGATGGTAACAGTAATGTCATCACCGACTAGGATTATCTAACAGTTTAAGTACAGTTGATATAGTTGATGCACAATCAAAATATGGTTTTTGGGGATGGAATTTGTGGCGTCAACCCATGGGTTTCATCGTTTTTCTAATCTCTTCCCTAGCAGAATGTGAAAGATTACCTTTTGATTTACCGGAAGCGGAAGAAGAACTAGTAGCGGGTTATCAAACCGAATATTCGGGTATCAAATTTGGTTTATTTTACGTTGCTTCCTATTTAAACCTATTAATTTCTTCCTTATTTGTAACAGTTCTTTACTTTGGTGGTTCAAATATATCTATTCCAGACATATTCGGTTCGAACTTTTTTGAAATAAATCAAGCATATGGAGTTTTTGTAACGATAATTGGTATCTTTATTACACTAGCTAAAACTTATTTATTCTTATTCGTTTCTATCACAACAAGATGGACTTTGCCTAGGCTAAGAATAGATCAATTATTAAATCTTGGGTGGAAGTTTCTTTTACCCATTTCTCTCGGTAATCTATTATTAACAACTTCATCTCAACTGTTTTCACTGTAAAAAAAATGTGGACCTTATATATTCATAACTTGTTTCAAACAAGAGAAAGAAAAAAATATTCAGAGATATTCACGATATGTTCCTTATGGTAACTGGATTCATAAATTATAGTCAACAAACAGTCCGAGCTGCAAGGTACATTGGTCAAGGTTTCATGATTACCCTATCTCATGCAAATAGGTTACCTGTAACTATTCAATATCCTTATGAAAAAATAATCTCATCAGAACGTTTCCGCGGTCGAATACATTTTGAATTTGATAAATGCATTGCTTGTGAAGTATGTGTTCGTGTATGTCCCATAGATCTACCCGTTGTTGATTGGAAACTAGAAACTGATATTCGAAAGAAACGATTGCTTAATTATAGTATTGATTTCGGAATCTGTATATTTTGTGGTAACTGTATTGAGTATTGTCCAACAAATTGTTTATCAATGACCGAAGAATATGAACTTTCAACTTATGATCGCCACGAATTGAATTATAATCAAATTGCTTTGGGCCGTTTACCAGTGTCAGTAATTGATGATTATACAATTCGAACAATTCAAATAAAATTTAATTATTTATAAAAGTCTTCTAAAATAAAAACGAAAATAATAGATATCTATTCTATTATTTTGAAATTACTCTTTCACATAAAGAAAAGAATGAAATGACATTGATCCTATAACAACTGTACCTATAGCAATTCACACCTCTTATCTTAAGAGTTGGTGGAATTCAATGCGGAGATAATTTGAGTTTTTAATAAGTTTTTTCCTGGTCATATCAATAAGGTCATGAAATTTCGATTTATTTATCTCTTATTTTACATATAATGGATTTGCCCGAACCGCTACACGATTTTCTTTTAGTCTTTCTTGGATCGGGTCTTATATTAGGAAGTCTAGGAGTAGTATTATTTACGAATCCGATTTTTTCTGCTTTTTCGTTGGGACTAGTTCTTGTTTGTATATCTTTATTCTATATTTTATCAAACTCCCATTTTGTAGCTGCATCACAGCTACTTATTTATGTGGGCGCTATAAACGTTTTAATAATATTTGCTGTGATGTTTATGAATGGTTCGGAATATTACCAAGATTTTCGTCTTTGGACCGTTGGGGATGGAATTACTTTGATGGTTTGTACAAGTATCTTTGTTTCACTAATAACGACTATTCTAGATACATCATGGCACGGAATTATTTGGACTACAAGACCCAATCAGATTATAGAACAAGATTTGATAAGTACTAGTCAACAAATTGGAATTCATTTATCAACAGATTTTTTTCTTCCATTTGAACTAATTTCAATAATCCTTTTAGTTGCTTTGATAGGTGCAATTGTCGTGGCTCGCCAATAAGAAATTTTTAGAACTAATAATATAAATCAAAATAAAATTTTGTTAGATTTTATCACATTTATTTTTGTTGAATTCTATGTGAACGAAAAATAATATTTCTGTATAAAATCTTTTTTTATTGCGAATACATTATTTTGTTGTAGACTTATTATATTAGTTAATCAAATCCGTTGAATTCTTGTTCATATCGAAATGAATAAAAATGGATAAGGAGTTGGTCAATGATATTCGAGCATGCACTTGTTTTGAGTGCCTTTTTATTTTCTATCGGTATATATGGGTTGATCACGAGCCGAAATATGGTTAGAGCCCTTATGTGTCTTGAACTTATACTGAATGCTGTTAATATAAATCTCGTAACCTTTTCTGATTTTTTTGATAGTCGACAATTAAAAGGAAATATTTTTTCAATTTTTGTTATAGCTGTTGCAGCCGCTGAAGCAGCTATCGGACCGGCTATTGTTTCCTCAATTTATCGTAATAGAAAATCAACCCGTATCAATCAATCAAATTTGTTGAATAAATAATATTACTCATAAAAAATCAAAAAAAAGTAGAATTGATAATAGTGTGTACTATTAATCAATTCAAATTAGCATATATTATATATAAATTAGAATCATGTTTGCGAAAACAAAGTTAAGAAATCAAAGTATCTTGGTTCTATTCTCTTATTATTAATTAATCTATAAGTCTATTTTGATTAGCAAAATTCTTATAAATCATTGATTCATCTGGTATCTAATATATATAATTCGTTTACGAGTTTACTAGATTGAAAATGTTGAATTTTTTATGTTCAAGGATTACGATCCAATGTCACATTCAGTAAAGATTTATGATACATGTATAGGATGTACTCAATGTGTCCGAGCCTGCCCAACAGATGTATTAGAAATGATACCTTGGGACGGATGTAAAGCTAAACAAATTGCTTCTGCCCCAAGAACAGAGGACTGTGTTGGTTGTAAGAGATGTGAATCGGCCTGTCCGACAGATTTCTTAAGTGTTAGAGTTTATTTATGGCATGAAACAACTCGAAGCATGGGTCTAGCTTATTGATACGTTTCAAAAAGAACCGCATACAAGTACGTTTTTTTACTGGCAAAAACCCGCGCTCAAAATAAAAAAAGATTTTCTTTTTTATTTTGAGCGCGGGTTTTTCTAGTCTAAGTATATCTTATTTTTATCACGAATTATTTTCCTTGGTTAACAACAGTTGTAGTTTTGCCAATAGTCGGGGGTTCTTTAATTTTCTTATTTCCCCATAAAGGAAATAAGGTAATTAAATGGTATACTATTTGTATATGTTTAATTGATCTCCTTATAACAGCCTATGTATTTTGTTATCATTTCGAATTGGATGATCCACTAATCCAATTGACAGAAAATTATAAATGGATCCATTTTTTTGACTTTTACTGGAGATTCGGAATAGATGGACTCTCTCTAGGACCCATTTTATTGACGGGATTTATCACTACGTTAGCTACGTTAGCGGCTCAGCCGGTTACTCGAGAATCCAAATTATTCTATTTCCTGATGTTAGCAATGTATAGTGGTCAAATAGGAACATTTTCTTCTCAAGACATTTTACTTTTTTTCATCATGTGGGAATTAGAATTAATTCCCGTTTATCTACTTTTATCTATGTGGGGTGGAAAAAAACGTTTGTATTCAGCTACAAAGTTTATTTTGTACACTGCGGGAAGTTCTGTTTTTTTATTACTGGGAATTCTGGGTATGAGTTTATATAGCTCTAATGAACCAACTTTAAATTTTGAATCATTAACTAATCAATCATATCCCGTGGCGCTGGAAATAATATTCTATATGGGATTTCTTATTGCTTTTGCTGTCAAATCACCAATTATACCCTTACATACATGGTTACCAGACACCCACGGAGAGGCACATTACAGCACTTGTATGCTTTTAGCCGGAATATTATTAAAAATGGGAGCATATGGGTTGGTTCGAATTAATATGGAATTATTATCTCGCGCTCATTCTATATTTTCTCCCTGGTTAATGCTATTAGGTTCAATTCAAATAATCTATGCAGCTTCAACATCTCTTGGTCAACGCAATTTAAAAAAAAGAATAGCTTATTCCTCAGTATCTCATATGGGTTTCTTAATTTTAGGAATTGGTTCTATAAGTGATACTGGTCTCAATGGGGCTATTTTACAAATAATCTCTCACGGATTTATCGGCGCTGCGCTTTTTTTCTTGGCGGGGACTAGTTATGATAGACTACGTCTTCTTTATCTCGACGAAATGGGTGGAATGGCTATCCCAATGCCAAAAATATTCACGGTTTTCACTATCTTATCGATGGCTTCTCTTGCATTGCCGGGCATGAGCGGTTTTGTTGCAGAATTGATAGTCTTATTGGGAATAATTACCAGCCAAAAATATCTTTTAATCACAAAAATACTAATAACTTTTGTAACAGCAATTGGAATGATATTAACTCCTATTTATTCATTATCTATCTTACGTCAAATGTTCTATGGATATAAGCTTTTTAATACACCAAATTCTTATTTTTTTGATTCGGGACCACGAGAATTATTTATTTCAATTTCTATTCTTATACCCGTAATAAGTATTGGCATTTATCCAGATTTTATTTTTTCATTTTCGGCTGACAAGGTTGAAGCTATTCTATCTAATTTTTTATAGATAGTTTTCACGAATAAATGAAAAATAAAATCAAAAATAGAAATGAATCCTATGCACAATACAAAAATATATATTTCTTTTGTATTATAGTAATTACATAAAAATGAATTTGAATTTTAATTGAATATTTTTGTTGTTTTGAGAACCCCTTGAATCACTACTACATTACTTGATTCAAAGGGTTCTCAATCATTTTATTCGAAGTTTTCTTTGTTATTATATATTTTATGTTTTCGATATTTGTATTTGTGAAGTTCTTTACTTATTTTTTTTTATTTTCATTCAATTAGGTGTAAATGAACCATAACTATGTAGTCCTATTCCTAAAAGATTTATTCCTAAATAACATACCCAAATTATAAGAAAACCCACGGAGGCCACTATTGAAGAATTTATATCTTCCAATTTTTTATTTTTTCTAATATGTAAATAAATCGCGAATATAGTCCAAGTAATAAAAGCCCAAGTTTCTTTTGGATCCCAATTCCAATATGATCCCCATGCTTCATTAGCCCATACTGCTCCTGAAATAATACCTATCGTTAAAAAGATAAAACCCAGACTAATACTACGATAACCCCAACGATCCAATTGTTGAATAAATTGAGATCTATAATAATTTCTATAAGACGAAAAAGAAGTTTTTTGTAAAACATTATTTTTATCCTTCATATTCGTGTATTTGATTTCAGCAAAAGAAAATGATTCATTTAAAAAATTTAAAAAATAGAAATTCTTGCTTTTACCAAAAATTTGTATGAGTTCTTGAAATGTAATGACTAAAATAGCCACTGATAATAATGATCCGCATAAAAGAGTTGCATAACCCAATATCATCATACTTACGTGCATCATTAACCAATGGGACTGTAAAGCAGGTACTAATAGTAAGGATTTATGCATTTCGGTTAAAAGACCCGAAGTAGCAAAGCCTTGGGTAAAAATAACACTAGGTGTTATTATTGTATTTAAATAGTAGTTTTTCTGTTTTTTGAAGCAAGGCACCATAAAAAAAATGGAAAAAGTCCATGAGAGAAATATTAATGATTCATATAAATCACTAAATGGTAAATGGCCCGAAAAAACCCAACGAGTAACTAACAACCCCGTTATACACAAAAAAGTTATTATCATGCCCTTTTTGGACGAATCCAATAATCCTATGATTTCATTCACAAATAATAAGGTTATCAAATGAATTGAAATTAAAATAGATACGATCGAAAACGATATATGAGTTAATATATGCTCTAAACTTGAAAATACCATATATAATATAATGAAAAAATCTAAATACGGGGAATAGAAATAAGAATGGAGTTCATTATAGCACCTATTTTTTAGAAGATAAGATGTCATGCCGCTACTCGGACTCGAACCGAGATGCTCTAGCACTGCTTCCTAAGAGCAGCGTGTCTACCAATTTCACCATAGCGGCTTACTCGAAATCATAATAACTAATTTTTAGTCAATTGTCGAGATTCAAAGAATCAATTAAAATACAATATTTGTTTACTAAACATTAAATAAAATAATTTTAAAGAATTCTATTAGAATCTATTAGAAATATATTTCTATTTCTATCTATATCTATCTATACCTATCTATATATAGATATAGATAGAAATAATGTAAATATCCTAAATTAATATTATACTAGATTAGATATTAATTTTATATTAGTATTTTTTTTATTTAAAAATATTCGTTGAATCAAATTAATTGAAATTATTCTAACGTTTGTATTTGTTACAAAAAAAGCTTTTTGAATTCCCCGTAAAAATAGATTGCGCCAATGAAAAAGCTTTCAATGTTGTAAAATATCCCTTTTTTTTCCATAAATTGTTCCGAATAATTTTTTTTGATTTAGAAGTGCGCTTTTTTGGAACTGCCATATAATTAGTATAGTTTTTGATTGTTATACAATTCGATGTGAAAGACATTTTTATGTAAGTAAATGAAAAGAAATTTATCTTTAATTGGCCATATATTTTATCTATCTTAATTCCCATTTTTTTTACTATTTCAAGTAAAACATTGAATATTATAATACTTTTTCTAAAATTTTCCAAACATCGATATTTTTTATTGTAATAAAAAATACTAGATTAGTTAAAAAAATGAACTAATGTTTTTGAAAAAAAAAATTATTATTATTGAGTCATGTCATATGAATTCAAAAAATTTTCTTTTTCACTAGGAATTGCGTTATTGGTGCATTTTAAGTTTATATTTTGTAATATTAAAAAAAATATTGTACAAAGATTCAGAATAATTAATAATAGATCATTCTATTTTAATTAATTCTATGTTTACTTTTTATTAACCGAATCCCTTCTTTCTTTACAAAAAAAGATAAAATCAAAATCGACGAATAAGAAACAAAATTGATTAGAATCAGAATTTTTTTGTTTATTGTATGGAATATACACATCAATATTCATGGATCATACCTTTTATTCCATTTCCAGTTCCTGTGTTAATAGGAGTGGGACTTCTACTTTTTCCGACAGCAACCAAAAATCTTCGCCGTATGTGGGCTTTTCCTAGTATTTTATTGTTAACTATAGTTATGATTTTTTCGCTTGATTTGTCTATTCATCAAATCAAGAATAGTTCTATTTATCAATATGTATGGTCTTGGACCATAAATAATGATCTTTCTTTAGAGTTTGGGTACTTGATCGATTCACTTACTTCTATTATGTCAATATTAATAACTACTGTTGGCATTCTGGTTCTTATTTATAGTGATAATTATATGTCTCATGATCAAGGATATTTGAGATTTTTTGCTTATATGACTCTTTTTAATATTTCAATGTTGGGATTAGTTACTAGTTCGAATTTGATACAAATTTATGTTTTTTGGGAATTGGTTGGAATGTGTTCTTATTTATTAATAGGCTTTTGGTTCACACGTCCTATTGCGGCAAATGCTTGTCAAAAAGCATTTGTAACTAATCGTGTAGGGGATTTTGGTTTATTATTGGGAATTTTAGGTATTTTTTGGATAACAGGTAGTTTGGAATTTCGGGATTTGTTTCAAATAATAAATAACTTGATTTATAAAAATGAAGTTAATATCCTTTTTCTTACTTTGTTTGCCCTCTTGCTATTTTGTGGCTCAGTCGCAAAATCCGCCCAATTTCCTCTTCATGTATGGCTACCAGATGCTATGGAAGGGCCTACTCCAATTTCCGCCCTTATACATGCTGCTACTATGGTAGCCGCGGGAATTTTTCTTGTGGCTCGACTTCTTCCTCTTTTCATAGTTCTACCTGTAATAATGAACGGAATAGCTTTTATAGGTATAATAACAGTAGTATTAGGAGCTACCTTAGCTATTGCTCAAAAAGATATTAAGAAAAATTTGGCCTATTCCACAATGTCTCAATTGGGTTATATGATGTTAGCTCTCGGTATGGGATCTTATCGAGCCGCTTTATTTCATTTGATTACTCATGCTTATTCAAAAGCATTGTTGTTTTTAGGGTCTGGATCCATTATTCATTCAATGGAAGCTGTTGTCGGATATTCTCCAGCTAAAAGTCAAAATATGGTTCTTATGGGCGGTTTAACAAAACATGTACCAATTACAAAAACTTCTTTTTTAGTGGGTACACTTTCTCTTTGTGGTATTCCACCTTTTGCCTGTTTTTGGTCTAAGGATGAGATTCTTAATGATAGTTGGTTGTATTCACCAATTTTTGCAATAATAGCTTGTTGCACGGCAGGATTAACTGCATTTTATATGTTTCGGATCTATTTACTTGTTTTTGAAGGATATTTAAACGTTCATTTTTTAAATTTCAATGGAAAAAAAAATAGTTCATTCTATTCAATATCTTTATGGGGGAAGAAAGAAGTAAAACATCAATTAAAAAACAAAAATTTTTTCTTAGCTTTACTAAGAATGAAAAATAATGAAATGACTTCTTTTTTTATCCGGAAGATATATCCCCATCGTATTAATCAAAATGTCAAAAACATAACCTGTCTTTTTTTTGATATTAGCTATTTTGGCACTAAAAAAACTCCTTGTTTATATCCTAATGAATCGGACAATACTATGCGATTTTCCATGCTTGTTTTAGTGCTCTTTACTTTATTCGTTGGGGCCATAGGAATTTCTTTCAGCCAAAAAGGAATAGATTTGGATATATTATCAAAATTGTTAATTCCGTTTATAGACCTTTTACATAAAAATTCAAAAAATTTTGTGGATTGGTATGAATTTTTGACAAACGCAACTTTTTCGGTGATTTTAACTTTTTTCGGAATATTTATAGCGTCTTTTTTTTACAAACCTATTTATT